AAAAGAGAGAATTTCTATTTGTTCTTAATTTCGAAATTAAGAACAAATAGAAATTCTCTTTCTCGCATCCAGCACACTTTCAAAAGAAAAATATACGATGCAAAACATTTGATACAGTTTGGTACATCAAGCCGCGATCTGATAAATATACATATTTATATAGTATAGAAAAGAATTTATATAGTATAGAAAAGAAAGTAATCTTGATATGTAATCAAAGATAGATAAAAGATAGATAGTGGAAATAGCTCTTATCTTATGACTTGAAAGAAACCCCTCCCTGGGGAGGAACCAAATCAAAATTTATTATTATATATAATCTAGGAATAAGAAAATTTAACCGGAAATATCGACAAATTCTTGAGAAGTCAAAAAAAATAAAGGAAAAAGGGATTAACTCTTCCAATTTCATCTCTATACGATTTTACTATCAGAATAGCATATATAGGAATGATTCAATGGGTCAAGTCCACTTACTTTTTTGTTGATTTATAATCTTTCCAATGGAATGGATTTTATTGGTAAGAATGGAAAATGGGAATATATGGTTTAGTCATTCAAGAGGTAACTTAATCAATATTTAAAATAATTCAAATTGAAATTTATTGAATAAATCTTTAACTTTATAACTATTAGACTCTAACTTAAACTTAGTAGAAAAATACTCTATTATCCCGTTAGTTACTTGTTTTTTACAAAACTAGAATACTAATATCTCGATTCTTCCTTCAAATATGAATACTACGGTTACGTTTGGAGGTTTAGGAAAAAACCAGAGCCCCTTATCGGATTTGAACCGATGACTTACGCCTTACCATGGCGTTACTCTACCACTGAGTTAAAAGGGCTTATTTAATGTTTGATGAATTCCTGAATGGATTGCTATGTGGATAAAAAAAATGTCTATATGCTATAGCTATATAGTAAGATATAATTAATATATATATTACATAATATATATTACATAAGTAATAGTAATATCTATATTATAGAGTAATATAGAGTAATATCTATATATAGATAGATAGTACATGCAGTAGACTCATAGTAGTTGATCGGTGGTTGATGTTGCTGGTTCAGTCTCGAATAATAATAGAATGGATTTCCCTCGCAAGTCTAGGGTAAAATGGAATGAGTTTTTTCAAAACCGAACCTAATTTCTTTTCTTGAATGAATTTATTCCCAACAGAATTACATGTATGCTTAACAATTTAATAGAAACATATTAATAGAAACATATTAATAGAAACATAAATTTCAAGATATTTCGACGAATCATGTGATGAAGAGATTCTACTTGTCTTGTTCCCTGAACAAAATGAAAAGAATTGTTATTAAATTTATTGTTTCTTAATTTCCATTTCCTGTTTTTAGTATTTTTAATATGAGATAAGAATATCTTATTTTAACACTGAATGAACAGAAGACTGAAAGAGACAGAAATAGAACTTAATCCCACCTTTTTTGGACTAACGACTCCATGACAAAATCCTATCCTTTTTATTATTTTCGTTTTTTATTTTTATATTAGATTAAATACTATACTCTATACTATAGATTTCTAGACTAGATATACTAGATATATATAATAATAATATAGAATAGTTATAGATGGAATATAGAGTGAAGAGTTGGAATATAGAGCAACGAATGGCAATTAGAATGAATGATTCCTCAGTAACGAATCGCCCCAAAATTCTCTACACCTTAGTATTGACAATTTCAAAAAACTGATGATACTATGATCATAGTATGATGGCGGTTGGACAAGTAGGCCCCCATCGTCTAGTGGTTCAGGACATCTCTCTTTCAAGGAGGCAGCGGGGATTCGACTTCCCCTGGGGGTAGGGTACTACGAAAGAAAGTTAATCATGGATTACCAATAAGTTTAAAATAAAAGTGATTCGTCCTGGGTCGATGCCCGAGCGGTTAATGGGGACGGACTGTAAATTCGTTGGCAATATGCCTACGCTGGTTCAAATCCAGCTCGGCCCAACAATTCATCAATCTATCTATCACGAGAGGTTATAACCCCTTTGCCCTTCATAAATACTCGATACGGAGATAAAAAAGACTAAAAATCTTTGCTAGATTCCCTATTTCATTGGGTATTTCATTGGGATTGTAGTTCAATTGGTCAGAGCACCGCCCTGTCAAGGCGGAAGCTGCGGGTTCGAGCCCCGTCAGTCCCGGCGGCTCCAATAAAAATACATCAATCAATTAATCTCTCCCCTTATATGGCTATGAAAGGAAAGGGGGCCGGGGGCAAAATTTCATTCCCAAACTAAATAAAGGGTTCTTTATTTCCTTTTCTTTCCCTTTTTGGCAGGAAAAGGGGTGTATTAGTACCAATTATTGGTAGCATTTATAGTAAGTATTCCAAATCTGCTTTTTCGATTATTCCAGATACCTGGAATAGAGTAATATATATTATATATTATATTCTATATTTTTTGTTTGTATTTGTAACTAATGGAAGTGAAGTAGAAGGGAGATCTGATGATACTTGATCAGATGATTGTACATGAAAAAATGTAAGGTATGTTATAGAAAAAAGAACGGAACCAAATAAAGGAATTTTGGATTGGGTCCCGAATCGAAATTGGGGTTCGGTTATGTTATACTATTTATTCCGTTTTTGACGACGAATTTTTTCGGTAACTCGGGTATTGTTATTCGTGATATTGATCTGATTTAAAAACATTGAGAGGTAATTGATTTGAAAGGTTTATAATCTCTAGGGGATTAAATCCCGAGTTATTGTGAAGTAAAAAAAAAGATTATATTTATATTATGGAAGTAAATATTCTTGCATTTATTGCTACTGCGCTATTCATTCTAGTTCCTACCGCCTTTCTACTTATAATTTACGTAAAAACAATCAGTGAAAATAATTAATTTGAATTAAGATTGACTTATAAGTTTTAGTTCTTATCAAAAATGAATGAAATAAAATGAAAGGGATTCCCATTTTCGCGTCTTAAAAATAAAGCGAATTCTGATCGGGGTAGTATTCTAATAGATAGACCATACGGTCTATCTATTAGAATTAGTAGAGTGTATAATGTGTAAAGTTCTACTTTAGAATATACAATAAAATACAATTTTTAAAATTATAAAGTAAGCGGTAAGTGTGTAATATGAGACTCACCTGAGTGAAGATTCTCTTATGTATAATATCGCGTTCCACAACCATGATATCTCTGTGTATACCACTTTTCATAGTCATAGAAAGCGCGTATATATTTATGCGTATATACTTAACCAAATGACTTCTTCATTAAATTAAATAGGGAATAATTTCCTCAGTACTCATCTATAACTCTGGTAATAACCCGTTGATTGAAATAGAACATTTCGCAATAATTTTTATTATAATGAATTTCCTTTTCTCAGTATTCCTTTCGAAATATAAAGATGGGAGTTGGTGAAATATCTGTTTGATTGAAAAAGTGTGATTCATATAATGGATTACTCCATCCGAATCGAATTCCATTCGAAATCTTTTTTTTTTTTTAATAGTTTAAAACGTGTTGCAGAACGATCTAGAAAACAATTGATACAGTTTGACTAATTAGTAATACTCCTAGAGTCCACTTCTTCCCCACACTATAAGTGAAAGGGAAAATGTAAAGACTACCATTAAAGCAGCCCAAGCGAGACTTACTATATCCATGTGAATTATGTCCCCTTATCTCTATAAATAGGATCTCTATAAATATATAAATATGAAGGAATTGAATTGTTCTATTCCTCAATACTAATAGTATAGTGGAATCAATGGTGCAGAGTCAAAAAAAGGATTCGAACGGAACACTATTGATATCCCAATCTAATAAATCAACTAAAAATGCCTAGATGATTTCGAAACATTATTTGAAACATTAAATAAAAGGAAAGATGAATCTGAAGCAAAATACGTAGTAACATCTCTCGGAAATGTTACTAATGGAAAACATGTAGGAAAAAAAAAAGGCCTTTTTGGTTGTTGATGCTCAAAAGCATAAAAAGAGAAATCAATATCTAATTTTCTATTTGATCTAATGCGTAACCCTTTTCGACTATCTCTGTGCCAAAGCGGAGAGACAGTATATTCTTAATTCGGGGTTGCCAAAAAAAAATTCTTTCCAATTTACAAAGAGAATCCCGAAGTTTTGATAATCCCTCTACCCTTAGAATATATTCTTGAATCCTCGATTTATACTCTTTTCGAAAACCCCTACTCGCCTGTTTCGAATCAAATAAGTATCAACAGCCCCTTTTCTATGCTTCTGATGAGAAAAAATTTGGCGAGTTATATCACCAGCACAGAGAAGCAGGGTTTCACACCTTTTGTTGATCAGGCGACACCCGGATTTGAACTGGGGAAAAAGGATTTGCAGTCCCCCGCCTTACCACTCGGCCATGCCGCCAAAACGATATAAAATTAGTGAAATATATCCTACTGCACTCACTTTTCTTGTATTTATTGTTATTGTATGTGTACACGCGGTGCATCGGGGGTTTCGTTTAATCCCTTTCTCTCCTAATTTATCCCCTTTTTGCCTAAAAGAAATTCCTCGGCTCTTTTGATTTCAATTAGATTTGATACGCCCCCGTAGAGTATCTCAAAATAACCAACTTCTCCCACTTTCTAGTAAAAATTGACTGTCAGTTTTAATTCGCAAAAGGAAAACAAATTTGAACCATTAACTATGGATTACTGACTGCGAATGCAGGAACAATTTGAATCTCAAAGTTTTTTTTCTTTTCTTACTGACATAAGAACATATAAATTGATACATTAATATTGAATGAAAAAACTCTTCTCAATTTAAATTATACCAACAATTATGAGTATATGTAAACCCCAGCCCTAGGACCAAAATGTATATACTATATATGTTTCTTATTTATTTTATGTATGATATGTTTAATATATGATATGTTTCTGTTGCTTAGAAGGAATTATCAGAAAATTTTCATAGCTTAGAATTGAATATAAAATTTCTATTTTCTTT